TGCTCTACCAACTGAGCTATCCCGGCCTTTGCTATACATCATAGCATCCTCTATTTTACTCGATGAGTAAAGTTTATGTCAATTAAAAGTCCGACAGGATATTACAACGTCTTATCCAGGTAGTTGTTACTTTTTGAGGTTTCAATTCAAAAAGTGATAAGGAAAACCTTATCAGTATAAGTACGAGTATTAATTCTAAGATTAATAATTAATCTTATAAAATTTAACGAATGATCCTGTCGGTCTTCAAATATTTTTTTAAGGTCTGTATACATGTGTTTCGTTTGTGCATGTATGATATATTAAAAATTAATACTAAGAGAAAAAAATAATAATAATACTAATTTGAATAATACTAATTTGATTGGTTCCATTAAGAAAAATTATAATATAATTACAGTAAATGATAAAGATGATCAATAGTAAATGATAAATATGATCAATCTTGGACTTGGACTCTTAAAACTAGAAATAATAGAATAAAGTAAATACTTTACTTTCAAAATAAAGGTTACTTTTTGGGGATAGAGGGACTTGAACCCTCACGAGTTTTAAACTCGACGGATTTTCCTTGTACTAAAAATTTCATTGTTGTCAGTATTGACATGTAGAATGGGACTCTATCTTTATTCTCATTCAATTAATCATTTCAGTTTTCAAAAGATAGATCAGACTGTGGAGTAAATTATTTGATCAATGAATATTTACTTCTTTGGTTAGTCAATTAAAAATTTACTATAAATTTTATATTGACCCCAAATTTTTTTCATATGAAAAATTTTATATAAATTTAAATATAGGCGTCATTAAACATTTGTTTGATTTTAAATATTATATCATTACGTATACGTTTGTTTGTATATAGGTTTTAGTATAACTTTATCTTAAAAAAATATTTTGTTCCCCTACTAAGGCAGTTAACTCCATATGTTAGAATAGCTTCCATTGAGTCTCTGCACCTATCCTTTATTTCCTTTTTTATTAAAATTTTTGGTTTATGGAACCTATGTTGTTTTCGGAAAACAGGATTTGGCTCAGGATTACCCATTTTTATTAATTCCAGGGTTTCTCTGAATTTGAAAGTGATCACTTAGTAGGTTTCCATACTAAGGCTCAATCTAATTAAGTCCGTAGCGTCTACCAATTTCGCCATATCCCCCGTTTCATTTACTATTATATAAAATAAATTTTTTATTAAAAGTTCGTTCCCGTAAAAAAACTTATTAATTTTATTGTATACCAAATCCTATCAATAAAAAGTTAATTATTTTTATTTTTTATCTTACTTTTTTATAAGATAAAAAATGCCCATTTTTTTATCAAACTAGAACAGAACAGATTCTAGCATTTCTGTATAAGCAATTCAAGATTGCTGGGTATATACCATATATATGTCTCCGCATTATTATCCTTTTTTATTAAATTTTGTATACTTGAACGATCGACTTTTTGTTCGTGTTAGTTTATTTTACCTTCTTTTTTTGAATGAATCTTAGCTAAGAATTTTTTTATTATTAAAAAAATTCTATTAAATATTTATATTAAATGTATTTAATATATTTCTTAATATTTTATATATATTTTTTTTTTTACTTTATATTTTTAAAAGACAAAAAAACATATAAAACATAATAAGTATGTAATTATATTACATATATCTTTATATTTTCCTAAATATATATATATATAATAATATTATATATTATATATTATAGTAGTATAGGTATAAAATTAATATCTTATTAATATTCATATTATTAAGTTAATTATCATAACTCATAATATTACTTACTCAAGAATTAATAGATATTATATTTATTAAATATGATATATTATATTTTAATATATAAAATATGACATAATATATATTATTAATTTTTAATAAAAAAATAAATAAATAAACCACCTATATTAAAGTGATATATAAACAAATATCGACGTTTAATAAACAAAATTTCCCCCATCTTATTTGATCTTAATTTAAATAATTACACTTTAAAATAAAACTAATATAGTATTTAGTTACTGGATAAAATATTAATAGTAATTATTTGTTTTTTTATTTATATCGATGGAGAATATATGTTATATCAGCCTGCTTAGCTCAGAGGTTAGAGCATCGCATTTGTAATGCGATGGTCATCGGTTCGACTCCGATAGCCGGCTTTTTTTATTTATATTTTATTTTGTTCATCTTTTTGCATGCTTAATAATATCCCTTTGAAATAATATTGAAAACAAAAATCTTTACCCTTTTTCAAAAAGACACTGATTCTTTATGTTAGAATAATTTTCAACTATATAATATACAAAAAAAGTTTTTTTATTGTGTATATATAATACAAAGACGGTTGAATATGGATAGTTATCCAATTCATAGTCATCTTAATAGTTATAGAATTAATCTCATTATTCTTTTTTATAGTTTATATTAGAATAGGTTCGTCGACTTCGCTTCATTTTGTTCAGTTTTAGTTTAGAGTTTTTCTTTAAAATGAAGACAAAAAAAATAAATTAAATAGAAATTAAGAATATAATAAAAAGGAGTCTTTATGTCGCGTTACCGAGGACCTCGTTTCAAAAAAATACGCCGTCTAGGGGCTTTACCAGGACTAACTAATAAAAAGCCTAAAGCCGGAACTGCTCTTAGAAATCAATCCCGTTCGGGTAAAAGATCGCAATACCGTATTCGTCTAGAAGAAAAACAAAAATTGCGGTTTCATTATGGTCTTACAGAACGACAATTAATTAAATACGTTCGTATCGCCAGACAAGCCAAAGGGTCAACCGGTCAGGTCTTATTACAATTACTTGAAATGCGTTTGGATAACATAATTTTTCGCTTAGGTATGGCGTCCACTATTCCTGGAGCTCGTCAATTGGTTAACCATAGACATATTTTAGTGAATGGTCATATAGTAGATATACCAAGTTATCGTTGTAAACCACGAGATATTATTACGACGAAGGATGAACAAAAATCCAAAGATATGATTCAAATTTATCTTGATTCATCTCTTCAGCATGAATTGCCAAAACATTTGACTCTTCAAGCAGCCCAATATAAAGGAATAGTCAATCAAATAATAGATAGTAATTGGGTTGGTTTGAAAATCAATGAATTACTAGTCGTAGAATATTATTCACGTCAAACCTAAACCAAAATTAACTACAAACGGATTCGAACTAATTTGTTTTCTTTACTTTCGTCTAATTAAAAGAAACTTAGGGTTAATAAAAATAAAAAAAAAAAATATTTTGATCGGTATTTTTTTTTTTTTTTTACCGTTAAGATACATTACTATGGAAATTTTCAAGACGTTAGTTACAGTATTTTTCAGGACACAACAATAGGAGTTGATAATAATATTGAAAATATATATCAAATAAATGTGTCTAATCTAACCAATGGACTTATTTTATACAACGCTACTTTACTTGAGAGACATTTTTATCAATAACACTGGGAAATGGGGGTAAAAGTACGGAAAGAGAGGGATTCGAACCCTCGGTAAACAAAAGCCTACATAGCAGTTCCAATGCTACGCCTTCAACCACTCGGCCATCTCTCCCACATAATAATTATGCACCAACAATCGAGTGCATAGCGAGTTCTTTCTAATTCTATTAATGTATAGGTGAGTCCAATCAATTTAATTTTTTTAATAACTTCTCATCAAAGAAAGATCCTTTTATAGTCTGGTAATAAAAATAGACTAAAGTTTTTTAGTGTAAAAATGATAACAACTATTCTAGTATTACTTTTTTTGTAAAGAGGAATGTCCTTTCGTTTTCTGTTAGTTTTTTTTACCTAACCAAACCATAATGAAATAAATAATTCAATTATATAATTAAAAAGTTTATGTCTAGAGTAATATTTTATGAAGAATTTTGATATAAATTCTATTTATAATGTGATTTCATAATCATACTATATGAATTATCAAATTTATTTTCATTCAAAATTTTAGAGTTTTACCTACAAAAACTCCTTAACTTAATTCATAGAGCTATTAAAAAGGAATCTACAGGCTTTTTTCTTTATTGTATATCTCTAAAAAGTGGACAGTATAGTATTAAAAAAAATTATTATTATATTTATTTTTTTTTAACATAATTTAATCAGAACTTTTATAGTCAGCCGAGGTTTTAACTGTAAAAAAATGAAACTTTTTATTTGTTTATCTTTAAACTTTAAAATGAAAAAGTTCTTCCTTTGATTGGTAATTGGTAGTAGTATACCAATCAAAGCCGATTCAAAAATTTTGTATTTTTGATTCCTGTCAAAACAAAAAAATGTTTTAAACATACTAAAAATCCTGTATTTGAATTGGTTTTTATGTCATTTCGCCCTATAAATTTTATTTTTGTGGTATCATATCATTTTACCACGAAAGCAATAATTAGAAGAATTCTATAATGGATTGATACCTATGACTCGATCGCGGATAAATGGAAATTTTATTGATAAGACCTTTTCAATTGTAGCCAATATTTTATTACAAATAATTCCAACAACTTCAGGAGAAAAAGAGGCATTTACTTATTACAGAGATGGTGCGATTTGATTTTTTTCTTTCTGACTCTCAGTCTTAAGAGAAAAACATATAAGTAAGATTCATGATAAAAAAATGATTGAAAAACCTACGCTTGTTGAAGGTGAAGTTTGTAAAGAGAACAAACCCTTCTTTCGTGTATCCTCGATTAATGTAACCTCAGATGCTATGTTTCAATTGTTGATTCGTGTATTGAGCGCAAGGTTACACCTATAGTTCTAGTAGAGGTTCTGTATTACAGGCCACTCTTACTACTATATTTTTAGTACTAATAGGTGACATAGGGAAATAAGCACTACACTTAGGAATCAACACCACGAAAATTTTGTGAGATAAATCCCTTTATTTATATATTGGGCTCGGGACAACCAAACATGGTTGGGACAACAAACATCCATCTCGTTCGGACTTTGGATACCTGTATAACCATCGAAGACTGTTGAAGTGCCTAATTCCTTTAAATTATAAAGCGTTGAGAACAACAAAATTGTTAGAGCGTTATCATTTCGATCTAGTATCAACACACTTATATCAAAAGATATCTTACAAAAAGGTTGGCTAGAGATTTCTTGTAAAAACACTAGCCCTACTCAGTTCATAATGAGAATATTTTTATCTTTTTTAATTAGATGCATTTTTTTTTTATTATGCACATAAGGGAGGAGCCGTATGAGATGAAAATCTCATGTACGGTTCTGTAACGGCGATTCTACGAATCGAATACGACCGTAACGGATGTCAGCTCAATCAGAAGGAAATTATGCGGAAGCTTTGCAGAATTATTATGAAGCTATGCGATTAGAAATTGATCCCTATGATCGAAGTTATATACTCTATAATATAGGTCTTATACACACAAGAAATGGAGGACATACCAAAGCTTTAGAATATTATTTTCGAGCACTCGAACGAAATCCATTCTTACCGCAAGCTTTGAATAATATGGCCGTGATCTGTCATTACGTGCGACTATCTTTACTATAGAAATAAAGAAAACAATAAATAAAGATTAAATAAAATTTAATTTATAAAAAATACTAGAAACAAAAAATGGGCTTTCTACATATTAATCGTCCAAATGAACGATTTTTATCAGCTGTAGCAACGAAACAAAACTTTATAGAAGTAAAAATATGAAGAAATGCATATGCCTATATAATTTAAAATTCTATGGATAAAAGATCTAATTGAATTGATAGAGTAAGCACCGTAAAGATCAATTAACAAAGTTTTGGACTTAATAAAAGAATAACTGCTTACTTATCTCATTATAAGAGATCAAAGTTAGGAATCCACTCATGTAATCGAGGTGATCCACTAAAAAATTTAGCAGCGGTGTAGGATTAGGTCCCAAAGATAGTAAGTCTTTTCTTTTTTTTTATCAAGTATAATTAAAGTTTTTTTGAAAGATTTTATCAATAAATTTCTATATCAAAAATTATATATGAAATCAAGATAGTTACCTATCAGAAAATTATAATGATAACAATAAATATCTCTTTAAGTATTCTGAAGGTGGGATAACAGATAAAACTAAAAAATTTTTTTATTTATTAATAATAAAATTAATAATAAATAAAAGTTAAGTTTGAAACTCGTGTAATTTACTTCTTTTGCTTAAAACCAAAAATTTAATCATATAGCTTTAGTTGAAATCTACTTCAGTTAAATATGGTATGGTAGATTCAAATGGAAAACCAAAAGAATTGACTGCTGAGCCGTATGAGGTAGGAAACTCTCAAGTACGATTCTAAGGGAAGGAATTCAAACCCCTATTCCGACCGAGGAGAACAGGCTATTCGTCAAGGAGATTCTGAAATTGGGGAGGCTTGGTTCGACCAGGCTGCTGAGTATTGGAAACAGGCTATAGCCCTTACTCCTGGTAATTATATTGAAGCACATAATTGGTTGAAGATCACGAAACGTTTCGAATAAAATAAATTACGTTTATTTTTTATTTATGCAGAACCTGTAATTTTTTTTTTTTAATTCTTTTATTATTGATGTTATAATTTAATTTTTTTGGTCCCATCAATACAATAAAATTTTTTTTTCTAGGAGACGAAGGAATCAAAAAATTTCATTATATCCTTTCTAAGCCCCTTTAATCCGATATTTACTATATATGGTATACAAGCAAGCATATAGCAGACAAAATATATTATTTTTCTATTTATTTATATTAATAATATATAATATATTAAATTTTTTAAAACTACATTACATAAGAAAGACCCTATTTATCTATATAATATTAATACAACGTTTTTGTAATGACTAATGCCTGTTCGGGTGAGTTGAAACAAAGTAATACTTTATATGGATATGGAAAATTGTAAATAGGCTCAACTAAAAACTTATAATTGAACTAAGATATGAATATACATTAGATTGGAAAAAGTTATTTTTGGATCAATCTAAAGTCCAGAAAGTATAAAAAAAAATATATATATATATATATGAATCTATGGTCCATTGAGCGCCTCGCATTTATGTCATAATAGATCCGAACACTTGCCCCGGATTGACTTGACGTTCAGATCATAATTGCTATAGTGAATAACTTAAATATATCTATATGGGAGAAAAAATAAATTAAATTTATATTTATATAAATAAATATATAAATAATATATATTATATATATTAGTATTTTTAATAGTTTATTATAAAAAATTCTAGTTTAGTATAAATAATTTATTTATATTAATAATATTTATTATATATTTTTTTATATATTAATATATATTAACTTAAAGTATTAAACAATAATTTAATATTAAATTACGATTATAATAATAAAAATATTATTAATTTATTATTAATTATATTAAATATTTATTATTATAATATAATTATTATAAATTTAATTTTTTAAATAAATAAATTTTAGTAAAAAGATATCTACTATATTTTTATTATTTATATTTTTATTATTTCTATT